CCCAAATGAATTGGCTTGTTCGAAAAAAGCCTTGTTCTTTGGAAGATCTATCTCGTGTCTGGTACTGCATGGTTCCACTCTGCAAGAACTCCGAATCATTCTCTTGAAGCTCATCCTCTTTATGATAAATGATCCATTTGCCCCGAAATGACCCAGTCCAATAGGGAAATCCCAATTCCGTGGGCCTTTCGATACAATCAAATAGATTGCCACAAGGGCGCCATATTCTAGGAGCCCAAACTATGTGATTGAAGAAATCCTCCTCTATCTGTTGCGGATCAAGGGCCCCTTCCCCTTCTTCAAACTCCGATTCGTATTTTTCATATAGAAATCTCTGATCAACGATAGAACAAGATCCATTTTGCATCATATCTAACTGATTCCTTGGTTCGGACCGAAGAAGTAATGTCACTCGATTATTATCAAACTGACTGCAATATTTTTCTGTCCGTGAGGATCCCGCCAGAGCGCCTTCTACTTCTAATAGTAAGAATAGTAATAGGCCATGAACTAGATCAGAATCATTCTCAACGAATCCATAAGAAGTGATCCAATTTTTTTCATCGTGTCTGGATGAAGACCAAAGATCTTGAGCGACCGATCCGGCAGAACAACTCAAAAGATAAAGAAGTATCGTGAATTTCTTCATGCTCGTTCCAAGTTCGAAGTACCATTTGTACAAATAAGAATCCCCTCCCTTACATGATTTCTTCTTCATATAGATAGATATAGGATCTATGGGGCAATTACTTAGAAGTACATTTTGTGTAACAGCCCTTCCTATCTGATAGAAAAGGATCCCATGATCCTGAACCGATCTTATCTGGGATCGAAAATCCCAAGTTTTTCTATGAAGAGCTGATCTAATTGTATTAGTTTCTATAATGGATTTCTTCTGTGTAATACTAATCGATAGGGCCTCATTTATAAGTGCTACAAGATCTCGCGCATTGGAACCCATGGTTATGGACCCGAATCCGTTAGTATGGAACATCTTCTTTTCCAAGTGAAATCCCCTAGTATATGAAAGAATGAAAAAGTGCTTTCGTTGTTGTGGAAGAAAAAGCCTTCGTATCTTAATGCATGTATTTAATTTATTCGGAGCTATTAGAGCGGGATCCACTTTTTGGGGAATATGAGTCGAAGCAATAACAAGAATCTTTCCAGTGGAACATCTTTCACAATCCCTGGAGAGATAGTTCTCTAATAGACCGAGGGATAAGTAATTCGACTCATTCACATGCAGATCATGAATGTTTGGAATCCATATTATGCAAGGAGACATTGCTTTTGCTAATTCGAATTGAAGGGTGATATCAAATCGGTCTATTTTCGGCGTCATATACATAGTTAGCAGCTCCGTATCAATATCAAGGTCATCATCACTATCATCAATATCGTCACTATCATCAATATCGATATCGTCACTATCATCAATATCGATATCATCAATAAGATAACCTTTAGGCTTGTCATCCAGGAACTTGTTCGGAAATACCGTAATGAAAGGAACATAGGAGTTTGTCGCTAGGTATTTGACCAAACAGGATCGTCCAGTTCCTATAGAACCTATCACTAAAATACCTCTAGAAGGGGATAGGGCTAAGCGGAGCGAAAAGGGTTTTCCATGAGGAGATGGGGAATGAAAACTATTAGCCCCACACGAGGTTTGTGAATAAGTGATTGTCTGATAATGAGCAAGGAATATCCGTCTTTCTGCTAAACAGGATCTATTGAACTCATAATTCATTAGATCCTTTTGATGAATGTCAACTAAGTATCGTAAGGAAATTGATCCCGGTTGTTCAATCATTTGATAACCAGAGTCATTCTTTAATAAATGATCACTATGAGTCAGACTCAATAGAATTTGATCAATCCTTTTTTCTGTCGTTAAGGCGGAGAACTGAACCAAGAATTCTCTTTCTTCATCATCAATCGAATCACTGTTCGCGACCCAGAATTCTATTTTCTCATCAATCCAATCACCGTTCACGTTTTTTCTTTTTCTTATCAATGAATAGATCTCTTTACTTGTACGACTTAGATGTCTCGTATTTCTCGAAAAAAGGATTCGATTGATGGGATTTGGTATGATACTTACAAGATCGATGAGATTGATCTTCCAATATTTATTCTTAGAACGTATTGATTTGACCCCATAAGCGGGACCACCACCCAATAGCATGTTGCCACCAGAAGCATAACCCCGTATTTCTTCCAGAGAATCTCCTAATTGTTCCAGAACAACTAGAAAGAGATTCTTTAACCAGAAAGGATTCAGTTCAGATGTAGGATACCTATCCAGAAGTTTTCGAAATTCCATCATGTATGATGGAATCATCAAAGATTTGATCTTTTCTAACTCTGTCTGTAACTCACTAGAGGCTCGGGAAACAAAGAGAAGATGTATACGAACGAGATATCCAGCAACAAGAAGAAGTAAAAAGATGGAATAGAGGAACTCCCGAGCATTTGTTGATCTCAGATGTGCCCATAT